TATTTATATATATATATATATTTAGAGAGCTTTATAAAAATAGGAATATATGCTTATATATTTTCTTATTTAATTAATCGTTAATCGTAAACCCTTATATAAGAGAATAAATATTTTCAATTATTATTAAAACTCTCCTAAAAAAAAAAAAACTACTGTTTTTCCTAACTAATAAATATTTTATAAAATAACTAATATCACGTAATAATCAAATTATACCATTTTGTTCAAAGTAATTTTACATTATTAATTTCAATAATAATAGGATAAGATTTCTCATTGCGCGCGCGCGCGGCGTTTTTTTGAAATTTTGGGTTTTTCAGGGTGATTCTGGCGTGGTTCGTTTTTGCTGAGTTGCTTTTTTTGGGGGATGAAAATTGGAGGTGGTTAGTATTTTTTTTGCAGAGTTTAAAGTTTTATTTCACATGGGAAAAAAGGTGGAAATAGGAGTTGAGGGTGACATGAAAACTTGGAAAAATTTAAAAAAATTGGGGTGAAAAACTTCTAAAAATGAGGAGTTCTCAGGAGATTGGGATTTCTCAGAGGGAGGATGAAACGGGATATAAAATATTTGTATGGAGATTCCCGAAGGGAATTTGAGGGGCGAAAATCTTAAAAAGTTTAGGTTTTTGGGTATGATTTGGGGGGTAGGAGTTTAAGGCTTGGGTAGGGGTAGTGTGGATAATGTAAGATGAGATTAAACCCCAAAGACTGGGCACCTTTGGGAAATTTAATTGAATTGCGTGAAAAAATTTAAATTTAAAAACCGGGCAATTTTTAGATTTAGGATTTAGCGGATATTGGGGCGTGATTAATGTGATGAAATGTAAGGTTTAGATTTTGGGTTGGGATATTAATGAAAAATGAGAAGACATTATCTAGGAGACCGGGCACCTTTTAGACATTGGTTGAATCAATCGTGAAAAAATCAAAAACCCAGGAACCGGGCAATTTTTGGGTTTGAGGTTTAGCGGAAATTTATGGGTGTGGGATTTAGTTTAAGGAGATTTAAACTAGCAATGAAAATGAGAAGACATTATCTAGGAGACCAGGCACCTTTTAGACATTGGTTGAATCAATCGTGAAAAAATCAAAAACCCAGGAACCGGGCAATTTTTGGGTTTGAGGTTTAGCGGAAATTTTATGGGTGTGGGATTTAGTTTAAGGAGATTTAAACTAGCAATGAAAATGAGAAGACACTATCTAGGAGACCGGGCACCTTTTAGACATTGGTTGAATCAATCGTGAAAAGATCAAAAACCCAGGAACCGGGCAATTTTTGGGTTTGAGGTTTAGCGGAAATTTTATGGGTGTGGGATTTAGTTTAAGGAGATTTAAACTAGCAATGAAAATGAGAAGACACTATCTAGGAGACCGGGCACCTTTTAGATATTGGTTGAATCAATCGTGAAAAAATCAAAAACTTGAAAACCGGGCAATTTTTGAGTTTGAGATTTAGCGGATACAAAGTGGGTATGGGGCCAAGCTTAAGGAATATTTATTTGGGAAATAAATTATTGGAAATTTAGTTATAAAAAAAAAATATGGGTATGGGGCCTAGTTTCACTATCTATTATTTTTAAGGGCAGGGGCGCCTGTTAAATTTTATTTAAAAAAATGATTGAGAAAGAGGGTTCAGTTATGGAAAATTTGTTAAATTTTTAAGACCTGAAATTAAAGTTTTATTCTGGCTTTTTAGTTTAGTGAATGGTGACCTTACATGCGATGGTTTTTTTAAATATGTTTTGAGCAGTAAATAAATTTAATGATTAAGGAGATTTAGAATTAGGTATCAATAAAAGTATAGACAAATCTTGTGCCAGCAGTTGCGGTTAGACATGATATACTTCTAAATTGGGTTCGGATAGTAATTATCTTTTTATTTGGAATGAGGGTTGGTTGTATAAGGTGAAATTTTGCAATTAATTAATTTTTTTTTAGAATGAAAAATTATTAGATTTTTATATTAGACTAGGATTAGATACCCTATTATTGAGAATGTAAAATAAAATTCCCGAGTAGTATTAGGGATTCTTGAAATTTAAAAAATTTGGCGGTGTTTTAATCTGTTCAGAGGAACCTGTCCTGTAATTGATAATCCACGATAAATTATACTTATTCTTTAAGTTTGTATATCGTCGTTATTTGAATATCTTTTAAGGGATAAATATTCAATATTTTAAATTAGGATATAAATCAGATCAAGGTGCAGTAGACGGATAAGTAGAGATGGGTTACAATGAAAATATTTATATGGTTTGGGAGGTGAAATTCTTTTAATAAATAGGATTTGATAGTAAAATAGATTATTTAATTTATTTGATTATAGCTCTAGAATATGCACATATCGCCCGTCGCTCCTACTATAAAGTAGGATAAGTCGTAACATAGTAGGTGTACCGGAAGGTGTACCTGGAAAGGCAAGTTAAAGCTTTATAGAAGCATTTTATTTACATTAAAAAGTTGACTGTGGAATTCAGTTTAATTTGATATTTAAAAAATTATTTTAGTTGAGTTTTTAAAAATAATTATTTGTTTTAGTATAAATTTGAAATAATAGATTTAATTATAGATTAATAGTACAGTGACGGAATTTTAAAAATTTTTAAAAGAATACTTTATTTGTGGTACCTTTTGTATCAGGGTTTATTAAAAGAGGGTTTTATTTTAGATTTTCTCGAATTTACAAGAGCTAAGATTATATATATTTTAATGTTGAAAAATTATTTAGAATATTTTCTTTGCAATTAGACGTTAGTCGATTTTAAATATATCTAGTTTTTTAAGAAAGTAATTTAATTACGCTGATTTGATGAGTAGTTTTTATAATAAATTGATTTTTGGATTAAGTAATGTCTAAGGGGATAAGCTTTTAGACAGATTATTATAATTTAGGTTTATTGAAAGTTGAATAGGAATAGAAGTTTTCATTTTTTGTAGTGTTTTATATCAAGACTTTTGGTAGAGTAATTTGTATTATTTTTAATTTTTATATTAAAATATTGAATAGAGTTTTTTATTTCTAGTAATAATGATAAAATTAGTATATTTATATGTTTTTGAAATTAGAAGGGGAAAGTTTTAATTAAGTAATTCGGCAAATTTATTTTCTGCCTGTTTATTAAAAACATGGCCTTTTGAGAATAATTTAAGGTCTGACCTGCCCAATGATTTATTAAATGGCCGCGGTACTCTGACCGTGCAAAGGTAGCATAATCATTAGTTTTTTAATTGAAAGCTGGAATGAACGGTCGCACAAGAAAATTACTGTCTCAGTTAAATGATATTGGAATTTTATTTTTAAGTAAGAAAGCTTAAATTTTTTTAAGGGACGAGAAGACCCTATAGAATTTTATAATTTTTTTTAGATTAGATTTTAGGGTTGATTTTTTAGGTTTAAAAAAACTTATTTTGTTGGGGTGATGGAAAAATTTGATAAACTTTTTTTTAGTGAATTCATTAATTTATGATTAAATGATCCGTTTATTACGATTATAAGATTAAATTACCTTAGGGATAACAGCGTAATTAGTTTGGAGAGTTCTTATCAATAAACTAGTTTGCGACCTCGATGTTGGATTAAAATAAACTTTTGGTGTAGGGGCTGGAAAGTTAAGTCTGTTCGACTTTTAAAATTTTACATGATCTGAGTTTAAACCGGCGTGAGCCAGGTTGGTTTCTATCTTTAGAAAGTTTTAATATTTTAGTACGAAAGGACCAAGTATTAGTTTTAATAAATTGATTTTAGAATATTAATATTGTTTTGGCAGAGTAGTGCATTAAATTTAGAATTTAGATATGTATGGATAATACAGACAATAATTTTTGTCTTTGACTTTATCTTTTTATTATTTAGAATGATTATTTTAATTATTTGTGTTCTTGTAGGGGTTGCATTTTTGACTCTCTTGGAGCGTAAAGTTCTTGGGTATATTCAATTACGAAAAGGACCCAATAAAGTTGGGTTTTTAGGTATTCCCCAACCTTTTAGAGATGCAATTAAACTTTTTACAAAGGAACAAACTTATCCGTTTATGTCAAATTATAATTTGTATTATATGTCTCCTGTATTTAATTTGTTTCTTTCTCTCCTGGTTTGACTTTGTATTCCTTTATTTAGAGGATTTATGAGTTTTGGGTTGGGAATTTTATATTTTTTATGTTGTGCTAGATTAAGGGTTTATACAGTAATGTTGGCGGGTTGATCTTCTAATTCTAATTATTCTATATTGGGGAGTATGCGGGCTGTAGCTCAGACTATTTCATATGAGGTCAGATTGGCTTTGACTTTATTATCATTTTTGATTTTAATTATAAGACTAAGTTTATTAGACTTGAAAGTTTATCAGAGATTATTGTGATTTATTGTAATTAGACTACCTTTAAGAATGGTGTGATTTGTATCAAGATTGGCTGAAACTAATCGAACTCCATTTGATTTTGCAGAGGGGGAGTCGGAATTAGTGTCAGGTTTTAATGTGGAATATAGAGGCGGCGGATTTGCTTTAATTTTTTTAGCTGAATATTCAAGAATTTTATTTATGAGAATAATATGCTGTTTATTGTTTTTAGGTGCTGATTTTTCAAGGTTTTTAATTTTTTTTATGTTGGGTTTTATATCATTTTTATGAGTATGGGTTCGAGGAACCCTCCCTCGTTTTCGGTATGATAAGTTGATGTATTTAGCATGAAAGAGGTATTTGCCTTTGGCTTTAAATTATTTTTTGTTTTTCCTGGGAATGAAGATCTTTTTCTTCTTAGGAATAATTTAGTGAATGAAATTTAGTAGTGAAATTGATAGAGAATTAACTCTTTTTTATATTTTCAAAATATACACTTATACAAGTTCATCAATTAATTTTTAAAAATAATATTATCTCAGATATAATGAGTAATTGGATTAATAAGGAAATATGTAAAGTATAAAATTGTGAGGATTTGACCTACTGTGATATAGGGGTCTTCTACAGGGCGAGCTCCAATTCATGTAAGTAAAATTACAATAGTCAGAAATGATCAGAAAAGAATTTTATTAATTGGGTAAAATTGTGTTCTTTGAATTTTTTTTTTATTAATAAATGGCACAATTAGAAGAATTAGGATTGATATTACTAGGGCAATTACTCCCCCTAATTTATTGGGGATTGATCGAAGAATGGCGTATGCAAATAGGAAGTATCATTCAGGTTGAATATGAACAGGGGTAACTAAGGGGTTTGCTGGGATAAAATTTTCTGGGTCTCCTAAGAGATTAGGATTTACAAGGACTAAAGATATTAAAATAAAGGTTATAATAATGTATCCAAAAATATCTTTGTACGAGAAGTATGGGTGAAAGGGAATTTTATCAATATTTCTATTTGTTCCTAGTGGGTTATTAGAGCCAGTTTGGTGTAGGAAAAGTAGGTGAATTATTACTATGGCTGTTACAATGAAAGGTAATAAAAAATGGAGGGCAAAAAATCGAGTTAGGGTTGCGTTATCAATGGCGAACCCCCCTCACAATCATTGTACTACTAAAGTCCCAATATATGGGATTGCTGAAAGTAAATTTGTAATAACTGTTGCCCCTCAAAATGATATTTGTCCTCATGGTAAAACATATCCTAGAAATGCTGTAGCTATTACACAGAAAAGGATAATTACACCAATAGTTCAAGTTAGTTCTAGATTATATGACCTGTAATATATGCCTCGTCCAATATGTAAATATAAACAAATGAAAAAAAATGATGCTCCGTTTGCGTGAGTAGTTCGAATTAATCAACCATAGTTCACATCTCGTGAAATATGGATTACTCTATTGAATGCTAAATCAATATTAGTAGCAAAATGTATAGCTAAAAATACACCTGTGATGATTTGAATTCCCAAGCATAGGCCTAGGAGGGACCCAAAATTTCATCAAGCAGAGATATTAGAGGGGGAAGGCAGGTCAATTAAGGAGTTATTAATAATTTTGGTTATGGGGGAGATTTTTCGAAGAGGAGTTTTCATTAGTTGTAGTTTCGTAATGGTCCTTGTTTGAATTTGGAAATTTTAATTACTACAATTAAAGTAATTAGAAGATAAATAATTAATAAAATTGAGATTAAAATTGAGGGAAAATTTAAAAATTTATTGAGAGATAGAAGAGAAAATGTAAATTTAATGTTTTCTGAAATTATGTTTTTTGAACTAGTAAGTCATTGATCTATTAGGAGGGAAATAGGTGCTGAGATTAATAGAATAAAAATTAAGATGATTGAAAGTGAGGGTGAAAATTTAAATTTTTCATTGGAAGCTACTCTCGTTATGTATATAAATAGTACTAATATACCTCCAATTATGATTAGAAGGAGAATATAAGAATATCAAAAGGTTAAATTTATTCATCCTGAAATTAAAGCAATAAAAGTTGATTGAATGAGGAGCAGTAAACCTAAAGATAGGGGGTGATTTACAAGGGGGAGAAAAAAGGCCGGGATTAGGGAAGTTATAAGAATTATTATCATTAATTCAGGAAGTAGTTTATAAAAAATATTAATTTTGGAGATTAATGATGAAGCAAAGATCCTTCTTGAAGTTTTAAAAGATTATCTTATTTTTGGTTTACAAGACCAATATTTTATTTAAATTATTAAAACTAATGTCAATTTTGGCTGGAATGTCTTTTTTTATGTATTTAATAGGTTTACTTTCTTTTTGTTTAAATCGGAAACATTTACTTTTAATATTATTGAGGTTGGAATTTGTAGTAGTTGCTTTGTTTATAATATTATATTTGTATTTGTGTTTATATAATTGAGAATTTTATTTTTTAATAGTTTTTTTAACTTTTAGAGTTTGTGAAGGGGCCCTAGGTTTGTCATTATTAGTTTTATTAATACGGACTTATGGGAATAATTATATGATTTCTTTCAATTTATTATGATAAAGTTTTTATTTTCATTATTATTCATGATTCCATTAAGGTTTGTAAAGGGAAGATTTTGATTAAATCAATGTTTTTATATGAGTCTAATTTTTTTATTTTTAGTTGAAATTAGCGTGAGTAGATTGTATTGTAATATTAGTTATTTTATAGGTGTTGATTTACTTTCTTATATAATAATTCTTTTAAGTTTGTGGATTTGTTCATTAATATTGATGGCTAGAGAGGGTATTTATAAAAGTAATTATTATTGTGGGCTGTATTTGGTAACTTTATTGATTTTATTAATTTCTTTATTTTGTACTTTTGCTTCTATGAATTTATTTGTATTTTATTTATTTTTTGAGTTTAGTTTAATTCCTACATTGATTTTGATTGTAGGATGGGGGTATCAGCCAGAACGTATTCAAGCTGGGGTTTATTTATTGTTTTATACTTTAGTTGCTTCTCTTCCTATAATAATTAGAATTTTTTATTATTATGATTTTTGTGGATCCTTGGATTTTTTCTTTTTTTTTAAAGGGGTTGGGAATTTTATATTTTATTTGTGTATAAGTATGGTTTTTTTAGTTAAAATACCTATATATTTTGTACATTTATGACTTCCTAAGGCTCATGTGGAGGCACCTGTTTCAGGTTCAATAATTTTAGCAGGAGTAATACTAAAGCTAGGAGGATATGGATTAATACGTATAATGCAAGTCATGATTTCCTTAGCTATCAAGGTAAATTTAATTTTTATTGTAATTGGTTTAGTAGGGGGATTTTTTGTTTCTTTAATTTGTCTTCGACAAGGGGATATTAAGTCATTAATTGCTTATTCATCTGTGGCTCATATAGGTTTGGTTTTAGGGGGAATTATAACTTTAAATTACTGGGGCTTAAGAGGATCTTTAGTAATAATAGTGGCTCATGGGCTTTGTTCTTCTGGCTTATTTTGTCTAGCTAATATTTCTTATGAACGTTTAGGAAGACGAAGATTGTACTTGAATAAAGGTTTGATTAATTTAATACCAAGAATATCTTTATGGTGATTTTTATTGAGATCTTCAAATATGGCAGCTCCCCCATCTTTAAATTTATTAGGAGAGATTATATTGATTAATAGATTGGTTTCTTGAAGATTTTTTTGTATAATTTTTATATCTTTAATTTCTTTTTTTAGAGCTGCTTATAGTTTATTTTTGTACGCCTATAGACAACATGGGAAGATATTTAGAGGCTTATATTCTTTTAGCTTAGGAAGAGTTCGTGAGTATCTTCTTCTATTTTTGCATTGATTCCCTCTTAATATTATGATTTTAAAGAGTGAATTTTTAGTTTTATGAAGTTATTTAAGTAGTTTATATTAAAATATTGATTTGTGGAGTCAAGGATGTAGGGATACCTTAAATAATATCAGTGTGTTTAGTTTATTTTGTAGGTTTTCTGGTTTTTAGAATATTGAGGTTTTTTTTTAGTTTAAATTTTTTAAGATTGGATTATAGAGTAGTTTTAGAAATTGAAATAGTAAGAATTAATTCTACAAGAATTGTAATATCAATTTTGTTTGATTGAATATCTTTATTGTTTGCTAGATTTGTATTGTTTATTTCTTCTATAGTGATTTTTTATAGGCAGGAATATATGGAAGGTGATTTAATAATTAATCGGTTTATTATATTGGTTGTGATATTCGTTGCTTCTATATTATTATTAATTTTTAGTCCTAATTTAATTAGAATTTTATTGGGGTGAGACGGGTTGGGCCTAGTTTCTTATTGTTTGGTAATTTATTATCAAAATATTAAGTCTTTTAATGCTGGTATATTGACGGCTTTAACTAATCGTTTAGGAGATGTTGCTTTTTTAATAAGAATTGCTTGAATATTGAATTTTGGGAGATGAAATTACTTATTTTTTCTTGATTTTATATTTAGGAGGATTGAAATACAGGTTATTATGTTTTTAATATTACTAGCCGGTATAACTAAAAGTGCTCAAATTCCTTTTTCTTCTTGGCTTCCTGCTGCTATGGCAGCTCCTACACCAGTTTCTTCTTTAGTTCATTCATCAACTTTAGTAACAGCCGGAGTTTATTTATTGATTCGTTTTAATTTTTGTATGGGGGATGAAGTAAAAATTATTCTTTTATTTGTTGCTAGATTGACTATATTTATAGCAGGGCTGGGGGCAAGATACGAATATGATTTAAAAAAAATTATTGCTTTGTCTACGCTGAGTCAATTAGGTTTGATAATAAGGATTTTAGCTATAGGTGGATATGTTTTAGCATTTTATCATCTTTTGACGCATGCTTTATTTAAGGCTTTACTTTTTATATGTGCAGGTTGTATAATCCATGGATTGAGTAATTGTCAAGATATTCGTTTTATAGGAGGAATTATTAAGCAGATGCCTCTTACTTGTGTATTTTTCACAATTTGTAATATGTCTTTATGTGGGTTGCCATTTTTATCAGGGTTTTATTCTAAGGATTTGATTTTAGAGTCTATTTCTATATATAATTTAGGTTTTTATATTTATTTAATTTATTTCGTATCTACAGGTTTAACGGTGGCGTATACTTTTCGTTTATTATATTATGTGCTGAGGGGGGATTTTAATCATTTTTCTTTCCATGGAATTAGGGATTTAGGTTTAGTTATACTGAAGGGTATATCTGGGATTATTTTATTTGTTGTTTTTATAGGAAGGGGTTTAAGATGAATAATTTTATCAACTCCTTATTTTATTTGTTTATCTTTTTTTATGAAAATAATGACTTTAATTGTGACAGTATTCGGGGGATGAGTTGGATATGAGTTATCTCAACTTCTTTTAAGATTCAAGTCTAAGTCTTTAAAGTTTATTTGAAGTTCAATATTTTTTGGTTCTATATGAAATATACCTTATGTTTCTACTTTTGGGGTAAATTATTACCCTTTAAGTGAGGGTGATAAAATTTATAGGGTTGTGGATCAAGGATGATCAGAATACATTGGAAGTCAGAATTTTTATAAATCTTTGTCTTTATTATCAAAATTCTTACAGATTTTTCATAGGAATAATTTGAAGATTTTTTTATCTTTAACGGTGATATGAATTATATTTTTAGTTTTTATAATTTTTTACTTAAATAGCTCAAATAAGAGTAAGATATTGAAGATATCTTGGTGATTTTATAATCTTTAAGTATTTATAAGATAGGGTCTAATTTTACAATGAAAGTGTAATGTTTTTTTTTAAACTATATAAATAGAAGTATTAATGGAATTACACCACTAGGAAATTGAATTAGAAGTTCAATTTTTGGTATTTACTTCTTTAATTGGAAAAGATTCATTTTTACCATTAACAGTGGTATACCTCTATTTGGTTTCAATTAAAAATAAGGATGTTTCCATCAAGGTTTTAGGTCGAAACTAAATACAAAAATTTGTTTCTTATTTAAGATAAATTGGTGACCAATACTTTTTAAGTGCAAATTAAATGTTATTTTTAACTATTATCCTAAATAGCTCATTCAAGCGCTCCTTGGTTTCATTCGTGGTACAAGCCTATGAGAAGGATAATAATGAAGAATGTTGATACAGCTCAGAATCAGTAAATTTTACTAATTTTTAGAATGGAGACTAATGGTACTAGAAGGGTGATTTCTACATCAAAAATTAAAAAAATTATTGCGATTAAGAAAAATTGGAGGCTGAATGGAAGCCGGGGGGACCTTTTTGGGTCAAACCCACACTCGAATGGTGATCTTTTTTCCCGATCAATTAGTGTTTTTTTTGATAAGATTGATGAAATTATTATTATGGCGAGTGAAATCCCAATGATGACAATTGCTCTCAATATTATAATAAATATTATTTGTACTATTACTAGATGGTTTGATTGGAAGTCAAAAATATTATATTATACTATACAAATAACTACCTCATCAGTAGATAGAAATATATAAAAATAGTCAAACTACATCTACAAAATGTCAATATCAAGCTGCAGCTTCAAATCCAAAATGGTGAATTGAAGAAAAATGGTTATTTAAGTGTCGCAGGAGACTTACACCTAGAAATGTAGTACCAATAATAACATGAATTCCATGAAATCCAGTAGCTATAAAGAAGGAAGATCCGTAAACTGCATCTGCAATTGTGAAAGGGGCTTCTTTGTATTCGTAAGCTTGAAGTAGGGTAAAGTAAATTCCTAAAATTACTGTAAGAGAGAGGCCTTGAGTTACTTGATTGAAATTATTTTCAATTAGCCTATGATGGGCTCAAGTTACAGTCAAGCCTGAAGATAGCAAGATTAATGTATTTAAAAGGGGAATTTGTAAGGGGTTAAATGGATTAATCCCCTTAGGTGGTCAGTTTATTCCCAATTCAATTGAGGGAGCTAAACTTCTGTGAAAGAATCCTCAGAAAAATGAAATAAAAAAGAATACTTCTGATGTAATAAATAAAATTATTCCTCAGCGTAATCCTATAGTTACAATATAAGTATGCAAGCCTTGAAGGGTTCCTTCTCGAGTGATGTCTCGTCATCATTGAAATATTACTAATCTAGTTACTAAAAATCCTAAAAGGAGTAGATTATTATTATAAAGATGAAATCATTTAATGATTCCAGTTATTGTGATTATTGCTGCGAATGCCCCTAGAATAGGTCAGGGTCTTGCATCTACAAGATGAAATGGGTGATTTTTATGTGTCATTAGGTTACTTCTCTTGAGTATAATGAGCTTAAAATAGCAAATACATAGGATTGAATAATAGCTACAGCAGATTCAAGAATTAATAATAAGATTTGTGTAATTAATAAAAATGAGATTAATGAAGTAGAGATTGAGGATCCTGTATTGCCTAGGAGAGTTATTAGGAGATGTCCTGCAATTATATTAGCTGCTAAACGTACAGCCAAGGTTCCTGGACGAATAATGTTTCTAATTGTTTCAATACATACTATAAAAGGTATAAGAACAGGGGGAGTACCTTGTGGTACTAGATGGGCAAGTATATGAACTGTATTATTAATTCATCCATAGATTATGAAACTTAATCATAAGGGTAGGGCAAGGGTTAAAGTTATTACTAAGTGTCTTGTTCTTGTGAAGATGTAGGGGAATAACCCAAGAAAATTATTGTAGAGAATCAATGAAAATAAGGAAATAAAGATAAAAGTTCTTCCCAAGGCTTTAGGACCTAAAAGAGTTTTAAATTCTTTATGAAGAGTGAATAAAATCTTTTTTCAAAAGGATAAGGATCGGGTTGGAATTAATCAGAAAGATAAAGGAATAAAAATTATTCAAAGAAATGTTCTTAATCAATTAAAAGGGAAATATAGTGAAGTTGATGGATCAAATGAGGAAAATAAGTTTGTTATCATTTTCAAGTTTTTATTGAGTTGATTTTGGTTAGAATAATATTTTTAGGGTTTTGATTAAAAATTGTATAGTTAATAATTCTAATAAAAACTAGAATGATAGAGAATATTAGTATTAAAGATAATCAGTTTAGGGGAGCTATTTGTGGGATTAAAGGTCACCTTTATTAGGCAATTATAACTTGACAAATTAGTGTTATGATTTAACTAAACCTTCCATTAGAAGTAGGCGTTAATTTACTATAGAGTGGTTTAAGAGACCATTACTGACTTTCAGTTATCTAATGAGGTTTCTCTTATTTTTGAAACTCATTTAATAAAAAAGGCTGGGGAGATTCTTTCAATAACGATAGGTATAAATCTATGATTAGCTCCACAAATTTCAGAACATTGACCAAAGAATAATCCTGTTCGATTTAGAAGGAATCTAACTTGGTTTAATCGACCAGGTGTTGCATCAATTTTTACTCTTAATGCGGGGATAGTTCATGAATGAAGAACATCAGCTGCCGTTACTATAAGACGAATTTGAGAATTATAGGGAAGAACTGCTCGATTATCTACATCAAGGAGGCGGAAATTAGACTTCTTTAATTCTGATGTGGGAATTATATATGAGTCAAACTCAATTCTCTTGAAATCTGTGTATTCGTAAGATCAATATCATTGATGACCAATTGTTTTTAATGATACGAGGGGGTTATTAATTTCGTCTAATAAGTATAGAAGGCGGAGAGATGGGAGAGCAATAAAAATCAAAGTTACAGCTGGAAGGATTGTTCAGATTACTTCGATTGTTTGTCCTTCTAATAAGTAGCGGTAGTTGTATTTATTAAAAAATAATCTGGATATTAAGTATCCGACTAGAACAGTAATTATTAATAGAATTATAAGAGTATGATCATGAAAAAAGGATAACTGTTCCATTAAAGGAGAGGCTCTATCTTGAAGGAGATATATTTTTCAAGTTGCAATTTCTAAAAAAAGTTGCACTTTATATATGGGGTTTAAGTCCACCGCACTATTCTGCCATATTAGAAATTTGACAATATTGGAAGTTCAGAATATCTATGTTCTGAAGGTGGCATTAATTGTAGTCATTCAATGGATGACGTTATTCTTAAAGGTGATAATCTTTTTCGTATGGCTGAGAAAGCTTCTCACAAAATAAATAGGAATAGAATGATTCTTACTAAGGAGATTAAAGATCCAATAGAGGAAATTATATTTCAGGTTGTGTAAGCATCGGGGTAATCTGAGTATCGTCGAGGTATTCCTCTAAGGCCTAGGAAATGTTGAGGAAAGAAGGTTATATTTACTCCTAAAAATATTACTAGAAATTGAATTTTAAGGAGCTTGTTGTTTAAGGAAAGCCCTGTAAAAAGAGGAAATCAATGTACAAATCCAGCTATGATTGCAAAAACTGCTCCTATTGATAGGACGTAGTGAAAGTGGGCTACTACATAATAAGTATCATGGAGAACAATATCAATTGATGAATTTGCTAAAATTACCCCCGTTAATCCACCTACTGTGAATAGGAAGACAAATCCTAATGCTCAGAGCATTGATGGAGAATAATTAATTTGTGTTCCGTGTAAGGTAGCTAATCAACTGAAAATTTTAATTCCTGTAGGAACGGCAATAATTATAGTTGCTGAGGTGAAATATGCTCGTGTATCGACATCTATTCCTACTGTAAATATATGATGTGCTCAAACAATAAATCCTAGCAGTCCAATTGCTATTATTGCATAAATTATACCTAAAGTTCCAAAGGTTTCCTTTTTTCTTCTTTCTTGGCTAATGATGTGGGAAATTATTCCAAATCCAGGTAGAATTAAAATGTAAACTTCGGGATGACCAAAAAATCAAAACAAATGTTGGTACAGGATTGGATCTCCCCCTCCCGCCGGGTCGAAGAAGGTTGTATTAATATTTCGATCTGTAAGTAGTATAGTAATAGCTCCAGCTAAAACTGGGAGGGATAGGAGAAGAAGGAGAGCAGTTAGGGCTACTGCTCACACAAATAGGGGCATTCGATCAAAGGTAATTCCAGTGGATCGTATATTAATTACTGTAGTGATAAAATTAACTGCACCTAGAATTGAGGAAATTCCTGCGAGATGAAGACTGAAAATAGCTAGATCAACTGAAGCTCCTCTATGGGCAATATTAGAGGATAAAGGTGGATAAACTGTTCATCCTGTTCCTGCTCCGTTTTCTACTATTCTTCTTATCAGCAAGAATGTAAGGGAAGGCGGTAAAAGTCAAAATCTCATATTATTTATTCGAGGGAATGCTATATCAGGAGCACCGAGTATTAGGGGTACTAATCAATTTCCAAATCCCCCAATCATAATGGGTATCACTATGAAAAAAATTATAATGAATGCATGGGCAGTGACAATTACATTATAAATTTGATCATCTCCAATGAGGGACCCGGGGTTTCCTAATTCTGCTCGGATTAAAATTCTTAGGGAAGTTCCAACTATTCCCGACCATCTTCCTAGGAGGAAGTAAAGAGTGCCAATGTCTTTGTGGTTTGTAGAGAATAATCATTTGTTCGGTAAAATGGCTGAGAATAGGCAATAAGCTGTAAACTTATGTACGAATTATATTCTTTTACCAGTCTTATAGTCAAAAATGATACCAAATTGCAAGTTTGGTGGTGGATTATTCCCTAAGGCTTAAAATTTAATTTTTAATGATGACTTTGAAGGTCATAGGTTTTCTTAACCTAAATCCTTGATTACAGGATGTTGAAAACCAAAGTTGATAAAATTAATCTTGCCAGCGTTACAAGATTAGTTGATATGATGAAGAATTTGTGTGAGGGCGGATTGTAAATTTGCATTAAAGAGTTCATTGATAAAACCAAAGTTCTAAATGTAACTCGTATATAAAAGTATAGCGTTATTAAAGTTGCGAGGATTATAATTAAAGCTAAAGAGGAGAAATTTTCATTAATTATGACTTGAACAGTTAATCACTTAGGTAAAAATCCTAGGAAGGGGGGCAGTCCTCCTAAAGATAAAAAATTTAGAATAAAGAAGATTTTAATTGTAGGTTCATGATTTATTGAAAGTGTAAGTTGTTTTATGAAAAAAATATTTAATTTTTTGAATATAATTGTAATATTCAAGGTAATTACTGAATAAATCGTGAAGTAAATTATTCAAATTGTTTCGAAAAATAGGGATGCCGCAATTATTCATCCGATGTGGTTAATTGACGAGTAAGCTATGATTTTCCGAAGTCTTAAATGATTTTGTCCTAGAATTCCTCTTACCAGTATACATGAGATAACGGCTACCGTTAAGAGGGTAAAGGTTTTTCTTGAGTAAGAAAGAAGAATTATCGGGGCAATTTTTTGTCAAGTTAATAAGATTATCCTATTTAATCATCTTAATCCTTCTATTACTTCCGGAAATCAAAAATGGAGGGGGGCAGACCCCATTTTTAAAAGTAAGGAGGTATTGAAAATTAGGCTTGACTGTAAATTATGCTCTAAAAATGTGAGGGCTTTTGTTGACAGAATAATGATTGATAAGAGAAGGATGGTAGATGCCAATACTTGGGAAATAAAGTATTTTAGGGCTGATTCAGAAGAAAATATATTCTTTGAGGTTCTAATTAATGGGATGAAGGAAAGGAGATTAATTTCCAACCCCATTCATATTCCAACTCAAGAATATGAAGATACAGCAACAATTGTTCCTAGGGCGAGGAACGAACTGAATAGTATTTTGTTTAGATATCATATTAAATAAGAAAGGGGCAACCTTTATAAGTGGGGTATGAACCCAATAGCTTTGATTAGCTTACCTATTTACATTTAAGTATATGAAGTACGGGAATTTTTGATATTTCAAGGGGCAGTTTAATTCTGCCAAATGTAATAAAGGTGGAGCTCACATTTTTTGCTCTATCAAAACAATCCTATTTTTCAGGCACTTTATTTTGGAAAATTAGGATTAAATTTTATTATTCAAAGGAAATTTCTATCTAAGTTTCTATTTAGGTGGTTTTATCACGGGTATAGTGGTTTTACAGATTCCCCTTTTATGAAAAGTAAAGTTTTTCTGCAGTTTCTAAGTGAAATAAAACTTTATTACTAAATGATTCTTGTATGAACATTGTTTTAAAGGGAGGGTACTTCTCCCGTTTTATTTAAATATTATGTACCTTTTTTGTCTTCCCCATGAGTAAACTCCAATCTCCTGGGAATTTACATTTCCTAGTAATCTAGATTAGTATATTCAAAAAGATAGAAAAATATCCTAGTCGGGGGGTTTTTAAGCACGAAACCTTTTATTTTTTACCTTTTTTGTCCGAAAACTTCTCGACTAGGATATTTTTTTATCTTATTCAAAGTTATTTGAAGGCCTCACCTTCGATCGAATTGTTTAATTGGGTTTTATAAGCTATTTTAATATAGTTTCCTGGAAACATCGATGTATAATACGATTATTTGTGGGAATCATCTTTCATACGAGATTTCACCTATTATGAGAAAAAGGAGGGTTTTTTTTTTTTTGAGTGAGATTATACTTTAATTTAGTAATTTATAGTTCTAACAGATTAAAAATTTTTTTGATTTTTGATTTTTCCCTCTTACGTGAATTTCCAACTTTCAAAAAAAAAAAAAAAAAGTTCTAAAACTGAGAGTTACTGATTCGGCATTCACTGGCTTGAAACTCCAACTGTCAAAAATTAAGGACCGAAAAAAACGGCCAAATTTTGCACATTTTTTGCACAAAAATAGGGCCAAATTTCTTCCCTATTTTTTGTTACTTTGGAGGAAAGTCCAACTAAACACCCGATTTTTGGAGCAAGAGTCTGATGAAAAAAAGTTGCGTATAAATAATTTTTGAATTAATCATCTATATATATATATATATAAATAAGGGTTTACTAATTATAATATAATCGTATAAAAAGGACTCCATAAATATTTGGAGGATACATTGGAATATCAAAATTTAGACTCTATAAGTGTATTCGAGTTTACTATAGATGTACGGATCTTGGGATATACCGTTTGTTTACTATTA